TTGGTTTGAGTTTTTTTTGTTCATTTTTTTGTTTGCTTTTAGTGGGGGAGGGGTGAGGAAGGGAGAAAGAAGCTATTTGGGGTTGGTTTTGGTTTGGGTGGTGGTTTGAATTTTTGTTATGGGAAAGTAGGTAATTTTTTTTGTCTGATTGGGTGTAAAAATCAATATAAAAAAGAAAAGTTTGATGGGGTGAATAGACGGGGTTTGTTGGTGAAACTCTAGTAGTGTTGTGTGGGGGGGGGGGGGTTTTAGCTGGAAATCCCAGCAGAGTGGAAATAGAGTAAGCATGTCCGGCAAGCATCTCATTATACAGTGCCTGCTAAGGGTAAAAAGCGCGAGGGCCATGAATGGGGTCAAAGTGCATCAGTGTCAAGTTTGAGACGGGCTTATCCTTCGACCATGACACTTAGGGGGCGCCTGAGGGCAGCTAGTAGCTAGACGGTCATGTGATGTACACGTCAAGAGGAAGATAACTCCTGCTACGCACTGGAAGGGTTTATTGAAGATACCCCAGAAAAAAAAGGGAGGAAGGGAGGCGGATGCCGCGATAACGAGGTAGAGGGAGGAGTATGCAGGCCGACCACTTGTATCTGTGAAGTACAAGGGAGAAGGAAAGGAGCAAGTTATGGTCCTGAAGTTACCACGGGTGGCGCAAAAGAGCAAGTTGGGCCTCGAGGGTAAGAGGGAAAGTATGTCCCTGAAGCCAATAACCTAAAGCATAACTGACGTTGAGTAGTTCGGTTCTCGTGAGGATCACGATCAAGAGATAACCAGGTTCTCTGGCTTGGGAGTGCATGAAGGCTGTTGGTAGAGCATTGGTTTAGGAGGTGGGCGAAGAGTATGACTACGAGCATGCAAAGGTGTACTGTGACATTATCCGTATCCCGGGTGGGAGTAGGGTGAGTGAGAGCATAGTCGAGCTTGTGTGACGCTTGTCTGGGTCGTTAGGTAGGATCACTTGGGTTGTATGGTACCTGAAACGAGAATGTGTCTAGAGATGGAATTGGCCGCACATTATCTCATGGGCTTAAATGTTTGGGACGGGGGGGGAAGAGAAGCTGGTTAATAGTTGGAATCTCCTACAATAACATGATGTCTAATGGGGTACATAAATATAATGCAAAGTACCACATACCCTGGATAAGCAGGAAAATGCCTGCCGGGGCCCCCCCCCCCCCCCCCCCCCCCCCCCCCCGGGGGGGTGGTTGGTAGGTAGGCGGGTTGGGTATGAAGTTGTGTGGGGTTGCTGAAAATGCACGATAAAAAGAGTGTGCAAGAGGTTCCTGTAGTTAAAGTCATATAACAGCAGTTCTTCAGACTGTAGATCTCAGAGAGAGGCTGGGCGGGAATTATGATAAAGTTTGTTCTGTTTTTAAGTTTGTTTTTTGTTTTAGGGGGGTTGGCGGTTGCATCTAATCCTTCTCCTTATTATGGAGTAGTTGGGTTGGTTGTGGCGTCTGTTGCTGGGTGTGGATGATTAGTTAGTCTGGGGGTTTCTTTTATGTCATTGGTTTTGGTGATGGTGTATTTAGGTGGAATGTTGGTGGTGTTTGTGTATTCGGTATCACTGGCTGCGGATCCTTATCCTGAGGGTTGGGGTGATTGAGGGGTAGTTGGCTATGGGTTTGGTATGGGATTAGTTGTTGTTATTGGAGCTGCTCTGGGGGAGGTGTATGGGTTTTTAGTGGAGGCTGGTACTGTGGATAATGGGGGGTTGTCTATGGTTCGGTTGGATTTCAGTGGGGTGGCTGTGCTTTACTCGTGGGGGGTGGGGCTGCTTATGGTTGGCGGGTGAGGTTTATTGTTGACTTTGTTTGTGGTGTTAGAGCTTGTACGGGGGCTGTCTCGGGGGGCGATTCGGGCTGTTTAGGGGAGGGGTCAGAGAGTAGTTTAGTTGAAAATGCCAGCTTTGGGAGTTGGTGATGAAGGTTTGATTCCTTTCTCTTTGAGGTAGGTATTTTTAGTTTGGGTTAAATTAAATATAATGAATGGTGAATGGTTTGGGGGTTTGTTATGAAAAAGTATTTAATTTTTTTGTTTGTTGTGTGAAAAAAAAATCAAGATAAAAAAAAAAACGATCGGGGGTGAACAAAACGGGTTTTAGCTGGAAATCCCAGCAGAGTGGAAATAGAGTAAGCATGTCCGGCAAGCATCTCATTATACAGTGCCTGCTAAGGGTAAAAAGCGCGAGGGCCATGAATGGGGTCAAAGTGCATCAGTGTCAAGTTTGAGACGGGCTTATCCTTCGACCATGACACTTAGGGGGCGCCTGAGGGCAGCTAGTAGCTAGACGGTCATGTGATGTACACGTCAAGAGGAAGATAACTCCTGCTACGCACTGGAAGGGTTTATTGAAGATACCCCAGAAAAAAAAGGGAGGAAGGGAGGCGGATGCCGCGATAACGAGGTAGAGGGAGGAGTATGCAGGCCGACCACTTGTATCTGTGAAGTACAAGGGAGAAGGAAAGGAGCAAGTTATGGTCCTGAAGTTACCACGGGTGGCGCAAAAGAGCAAGTTGGGCCTCGAGGGTAAGAGGGAAAGTATGTCCCTGAAGCCAATAACCTAAAGCATAACTGACGTTGAGTAGTTCGGTTCTCGTGAGGATCACGATCAAGAGATAACCAGGTTCTCTGGCTTGGGAGTGCATGAAGGCTGTTGGTAGAGCATTGGTTTAGGAGGTGGGCGAAGAGTATGACTACGAGCATGCAAAGGTGTACTGTGACATTATCCGTATCCCGGGTGGGAGTCGGGTGAGTGAGAGCATAGTCGAGCTTGTGTGACGCTTGTCTGGGTCGTTAGGTAGGATCACTTGGGTTGTATGGTACCTGAAACGAGAATGTGTCTAGAGATGGAATTGGCCGCACATTATCTCATGGGCTTAAATGTTTGGGACGGGGGGGGAAGAGAAGCTGGTTAATAGTTGGAATCTCCTACAATAACATGATGTCTAATGGGGTACATAAATATAATGCAAAGTACCACATACCCTGGATAAGCAGGAAAATGCCTGCCGGGGGGGGAGGGGGGGGGTGTCTATCTCTGGTTAAGCTGGAAAACTCTAAGAAGAGGCGTGGTCTTCAGTCTTTGGTTTACAAGACCAATGTTTTGGTTAAACTATTAGAGTTTGTTAGAGTTTGAGTATTTTGTTTTCTAGGATTGATACTAGAGGAAAGAGGACTAGGATAATTGTGAAGTAGGAGAGTGAGGCCAGTTGGCCGATGATGATGAAGGGGTGTTCTACTGGTTGGCCGCCTACTCAAGTGAGAATGAGAAGGTTGGCTACTAGGGTTCAGAATAGGATCTGGGAGAGGGGACGGAAGGTTATTGAGCGTAGTTTGGAGGTATGGAGGAGTGGCATGAGGAATAAGACTAGTACGGAGGCAGCTAGGGCAAGTACGCCCCCCAGTTTGTTGGGGATGGATCGGAGAATGGCGTAGGCAAAGAGGAAGTATCATTCTGGTTTAATGTGGGGAGGTGTAGCCAGAGGGTTGGCGGGCGTGAAATTTTCCGGGTCTCCTAGAAGGTTTGGAGCAAATAGTGCTAGGGAGGCGAGGGGGATGAATAGGAGTGCGAAGCCGAGTACGTCTTTTGTGGAGTAGTAGGGGTGGAATGGAATTTTGTCGCAGTCAGATGGGATTCCTAGGGGGTTGTTGGATCCTGTTTCATGTAGCAGGGTGAGATGGACTAGTGTGAGGCCTGCGATGACGAAAGGAAGTAGGAAGTGAAGGGCAAAGAACCGAGTGAGGGTGGGGTTGTCTACTGAGAATCCGCCTCAGGCTCATTCTACTAGTGTTTGGCCAATATATGGGATGGCTGAGAGTAGGTTTGTGATTACGGTAGCCCCTCAGAATGATATTTGGCCTCAGGGTAGAACGTAGCCTACGAAGGCAGTGGCTATAAGTGCTAGCAGAAGGAGAACTCCTACGTTTCAGGTTTCTTTGTTTAGGTAGGATCCGTAGTAGATTCCTCGACCAATGTGGAGGTAGATGCAGATGAAGAAGAAGGAGGCTCCGTTTGCGTGTAGGTTGCGAATTAGTCAGCCGAATTGGACATCTCGGCACATGTGGGCCACGGAAGCGAAGGCTAGTGAAGTATCTGCTGTGTAATGTATTGCTAGGAATAGGCCTGTGACGATCTGTGTGACTAAGCAAAGGCCTAGGAGAGATCCGAAGTTTCATCAGGATGAGATGTTTGATGGTGTTGGGAGGTCGATGAGGGCGTCGTTGACGATTTTTAGGATGGGGTGATTTTTGCGTAGATTGAGTGCCATTAATTGATTCTGTATGTGGATAGAAGGATGATGAGGATGGATAGTGCGAAAGCTCCTAGGTAGGCTTTGATTAGGCCTGAGTGTAAAGTGGTGGCAGTTTTAGCTGCTGTTAATTGTATGTTGGCCAATCCTTCTGGTCCGAATAGTTTGTATCAGGATAGGTCTATGAGGTGGGAGGCAATGTTCTGTCCTCCGGTCAGTATGATTGTTGTGTGGAAGCGGTGTATTAGGGGGTTGAAGTATCCTAGGGATACTGAGAAGTTGTAGAATGGGCCTTGTTTTGTGAGGATTAGGGTTTGGGTTATTTTTGATAGTTCTAGTGCTAGGGCAATGCCTAGGGCTGTGACTAGTAGGGCTGTGATTTTAATTGTTAGAGGTATGGTTATTGGGGGTGTTTTTGTAGGAGGAATGTATGAGGTGATGAGGAATCCTGCTGTGATGCTTCCTAGGGCAAGTCGTGTGATTGGGGAAATTACTGCGGGGTTATTTTCGTTTATTGGTGTGAGCGGAGGGATCCGTACGAAGCCTGCTTGTACTATTACGGTTATGCGGATTGTGTAGATTGCGGTGAATGATGTGGCTAGTAGGGTGAGCAGGAGGGCTCATGCGTTTAGGTGGGAGGTGTTTAGGCTTTCGATGATCTGATCTTTTGAGTAGAAGCCCGCTAGGAAGGGTGTTCCTATTAGGGCTAGGTTGCCGATGGTGAGACATGCGGTGGTTGTTGGGAGTATTTTTTGTAGGCCTCCTATTTTTCGAATGTCTTGCTCTCCGTTGAGGTTGTGGATGATGGAGCCTGCGCATAGGAATAGCATGGCTTTAAAGAATGCGTGGGTTGAGATATGTAAGAAGGCTAGTTGTGGGAGGTTCAGTCCAATAGTTACTATTATCAGTCCAAGTTGGCTCGAAGTGGAGAAGGCGATGATTTTTTTGATGTCATTTTGGGTGAGGGCGCATGTAGCGGCGAATAGGGAGGAGAGAGCCCCTAGGCATAGGCAAAGGGTTAGGGCAGTTGGGTTGTTGTTAAAGAGGGGGTGGGTTCGAATGAGTAGGAAGATCCCTGCAACTACTATTGTGCTGGAATGGAGTAAGGCGGACACGGGGGTTGGGCCTTCTATGGCTGCCGGTAGTCATGGGTGGAGGCCGAATTGTGCTGATTTTCCTGTTGCGGCAACGATGAGGCCTAGTAGTGGGAGTGTGGGGGTTTGGGTGGGAGTGGAGAGTTGTTGGATTTCTCAGGTATTTATAGTGTAAGCCAGTCATGCTATGCATAGGATCAGACCGATATCTCCGATTCGATTGTACAATACGGCTTGGAGGGCTGCAGTATTGGCATCTGCTCGGCCGTGTCATCAGCTGATTAGGAGGAAGGATATAATTCCTACTCCTTCTCACCCGATGAACAGGATGAATAGATTGTTCGCAATAACTAGGGTGAGTATAGCGATTAGGAAGAGAAGTAGGTAGGTGAAGAATTTTGTGATGTAGGGGTCTGATGCTATGTATCATGTTGCAAATTGGAGGATGGATCATGACACGAATAGGGCGATTGGGAAGAATGTAAGGGAGTAGAAGTCTATTTTTAGGCTGATAGGGATTTTGAAGTTTATGATGAATTTTCATTCTCATAGTGATAGGAGGCCCTCTGTTCCTGAGTAGATGTGAATTGTTATGGGGATAAGGCTGATTAGGAATGATATTTTAACTGTGTTTGTGATGGTGGTTGGGGTGTTTTTGAGTTTGTCCGATAGGAGTGGGAAGATGATGGGGGTAGAGAGGGTAGCTAGGGTAAGCAGTATGGTGGTGTTGAGAATTAGTGATAGATCCATTACTTTCACTTGGATTTGCACCAAGATGAGTGGCTCCTAAGACCATTGGATTACTATTATCCTTTGAAAGTTAAGGGGGCTGAGGTTTCATACTCAGATGCAAGAATTAGCAGTTCTTGTTGGTTAAACCTCCCCTCGGCAGGTAAGAAGGTTTTAACTTCTATTTTTAGAATCACAGTCTAATGTTTTGGTTGAAACTATATCTGCATATTGGGATACCGGAGATGAGTTCAGGTTTGAGGATAAGAAGGGTTATTGGAATAATGTGTAGTGCCATAAGTAGGTGTTCTCGTGTAGTGGAGTTTTGGATGGATGTGATGTGGGATGGGATGGGTCCTCGTTGGGTTATAATTAGTATGTATAGGGTGTAGGAGGCAGTTAATAGGATTGCGGCTCCTGTTAGAATGATTGTGAGGGAGGATCAGTTGAATAGTGAGATTATAATGGTTAATTCTGCTATGAGGTTGATTGTTGGTGGCAGGGCTATGTTTGTGAGATTTGCCAGAAGTCATCAGGTGGCCATAAGAGGCAGTAAAGGCTGGATACCTCGTGTTAGTAGGAGAATGCGGCTGTGAGTGCGTTCGTAGTTGGTGTTGGCTAGGCAGAATAGCATTGAAGAAGTGAGGCCGTGTGCGATTATTATGATTATTGCTCCTGTGATTGCTCATTGGGTTTGGATTATGGTTGCGGCGATGACTAGGCCTATGTGGCTTACTGATGAGTAGGCAATTAGGGATTTTAGGTCTGTTTGTCGTAGGCAGGTGGCGCTAGTTATTAGTGCTCCTCATAAGGCTAGGGTGATGAAGGGGTAGTGGAGGTTGTTTAGTGATGGGTTAACTAGTAGGGTGATTCGTATGATGCCATAGCCTCCGAGTTTGAGTAGCAGGGCGGCGAGAAGTATGGAGCCTGCAATTGGGGCCTCTACATGTGCTTTAGGGAGTCATAGGTGGAGGCCGTATAGTGGAGCTTTGACCATGAATGCTAGTAGGAGGGCTAGGCTGGAGGCTATTCCTGTTCAAGATGTGGGTGATGTTGGATGTGACAGTTTGAGTAGTGGGAAGTATAGAGTGCCGATTTGGTTGTGAAGGTGGAGGATGGCGATTAGTAGGGGAAGAGAGGTGGCGAGTGTGTAGAACAGGAGGTAAGTGCCGGCGTTTAATCGTTCTGGTTGGCTGCCTCATCGGGTAATTAGGATTAGAGTGGGAATTAGGGTGGCTTCGAATGCGATGTAGAATAGTATGAGTTCTGAAGCTGAGAAGGCGATGAGGATTGCTGGTTGGGCTATGATTAGTGTTGTGATGAAGATTCGTTTTCGGATAGTGGGTTCCTGTTCTAGGTGGTTTTGGCTTGCTATAAGTATGAGGGGCAGTAGCCAGCAAGATAGGACTAGCAAGGGTGAGGAGATTTGGTCAATGGAGGTTCAGAAGGTTAGGCCTTTGTTTGGGTAGTATGTGGGCACGAGTCATTGAAGGCTGACAGTGGCGATCAGGAAGCTGTATGTTGTAGTGTTAGTTCATAGGTATTTGCGTGGGGATAGGAAGGTTAGGGGGAGGAGTATTACAGTTGGAAGGATGATTTTTAGCATTGTAGGAGGTTGAAGTTGTGGAGGTGGTCTGAGCCGTGAGTACGGGTGGAAGCGACTAGTAGTGCTAGACCTGTGCCTGCCTCGCAGGCAGAGAATGTTAGCATAAGGATTGGTATGAGAGTAGGTGAGGATGTTTGTGTTTGGATGGGTCATATTGATAGGGCGATGTACATGGATAGTATTATGCTCTCTAGGCATAGCAGTGCTGAGATTAGGTGGGTCCGGTGGAAAGCTAGTCCTAGGCTGCTTAGGGTGAAGGCTGCGTAGAAGCTTAAGTGGAGTGCGGTCATAAAGAAAGTTATAGGGTGATGACTATAATCTGTTGAGCCGAAATCAACTGTCTTGGTTAGACTAACTTTCTTATTCTGCCCATTCTAGTCCTCCTTGTATTCATTCGTACACCAGGCCGAGGGTGAGGAGAAAAATGAGTACGGATGTTCAAATTAGGGTGAGAGTTGGGTCTTGGAGCTGTACAGCCCATGGTAGAGGGAGTAGGAGGGCGATTTCTAAGTCAAACAGTAGGAATAGGATTGCCACCAGGAAGAATCGGATGGAGAAGGGGAGGCGGGCGGAGCCTAGAGGGTCAAAGCCACATTCATAGGGGGATAGCTTCTCGGAGTCGGGGTTTATTTGGGCTAGTCAGAAGTTTAGAGCTGTTAGCAGGATGCTCAGAGCTAGGGATAGAGCTATTATGAGCATAATTATGTTCATTACTCTTCTCTGGGGTTAAACCAGATTTTAAGGATTGGAAGTCCATTGTAATAAATATACTAGAAGAGTAAGATCCTCATCAGTAGATAGAGATGTAAAGGAAGAGTCAGACAACGTCTACGAAATGTCAGTATCAGGCTGCTGCCTCAAAGCCAAAGTGATGGTTGGATGTGAAGTGGTATTTAATAAGACGTAGGAGGCAGACTAGTAGGAATGTGGAGCCGATGATTACATGGAGGCCATGGAATCCGGTGGCGACAAAGAAGGTAGAGCCGTATACTCCGTCCGCAATGGAGAATGGGGCTTCGTAGTATTCCATGGCTTGTAGGGCAGTGAAGTAAAAGCCTAGGAGCACTGTTAGGGTGAGGGCAAAAATTGCTTGTTTTCGGCGAGCTTCTGTGATGCTGTGGTGGGCTCATGTGACGGTAACTCCTGATGCTAATAGGATGGCGGTGTTTAGTAGTGGGACTTCTATTGGGTTAAGTGGTTTAATTCCTACTGGGGGTCATTGGCCTCCTAGTTCTGGGGTGGGTGCTAGGCTTGAGTGGAAGAAGGCTCAGAAGAAGCCTAGGAAGAAGAAAGCTTCTGATGTGATAAATAGTACTATGCCGTAGCGTAGGCCTTTTTGTACGGTGGGGGTGTGGTGGCCTTGGAATGTGCTCTCTCGCACGATATCCCGTCATCATTGGAACATCACTAGGGCGGTGGAGGTTAGGCCGATGATTAGGAGGGAGGGAGAGTTATAGTGGAATCATATAGTAAGTCCGGAGGTGGTAAGTAGGGCGGCGCCTGCTCCGAGGATAGGTCATGGGCTTGGGTCTACTATGTGATAAGAGTGTGCTTGGTGTGCCATTGGGTGCTTTTAGATGTTTTCTTGGAGGTAGAGGCTCAGTAGTAGTACGAAGACGTATGCTTGAATCATAGCGACCGCTACTTCTAGGATTGTTAGAAGGAGTAGGATTAGGAAGGTTAGCAGTGAGACCAGTGGTATTGTTGCGAATAGTGCGGTTGTGGCTGTGGAGATGAGCTGGATGAGGAGATGTCCTGCTGTTAGGTTTGCTGTTAGTCGTACTCCCAGGGCTAGTGGGCGAATGAGGAGGCTTGTTGTTTCGATTAGGATGAGGGCTGGGATTAGCAGGGTTGGGGTACCTTCTGGTAGGAGATGGCTCAAAGAGGCAGAAGGTTGGTTGCGTAGGCCTGTTAGTAGGGTGGCGAGTCATAGTGGGAAGGCTAGGGCTAGGTTTATTGATAGTTGGGTGGTTGGGGTGAAAGTGTAGGGGAGTAGTCCTAGAAGGTTGATTAGTAGGAGGAAGATTATTAAGGATGTTAGGATTAGTGCTCATTTGTGTCCCTTTTTGTTTAGTGGGGTTATTAGTTGTTTTGTGATTAGGTTAATAATTCATAGTTGGAGAGTTGAGAGGCGGTTGGTGATTCAACGGTTGTCAGGGGATGGCAGAAGTAAGGCTGGGAATGTTATTGAGATGAGGATTAAGGGGATGCCTAGGAGTGTGGGGCTTGAGAATTGGTCGAAGAAGCTTAGGTTCATGGTCAGGTTCAGGGAGTGGTGTTAAAGGTTTTTGGGGTCTTGTGGGATGGCGGGTTGGTGGACACAAAGGATAGGAGTTTGGGTTGGATAATCAGGGAAAAAGTTAGTCATGAAGTTAGCATGATAAAAAATCAAGGATTTGGGTTTAGTTGGGGCATACCATTAAGGAGGGGAATGGCCCCTCTTTCTCTAGCTTAAAAGGCTAGTGCTGTTTCATAGCTTCTTAATGGTTAGGATGGTAGTAGGGATGATCAGTTCTCGAAGGTAGCGAGTGGGACGGATTCAACTACGATGGGCATGAAGCTGTGGTTTGCTCCGCAGATTTCTGAGCACTGGCCGTAGAAGACTCCGGATCGGTTGGCTAGGAATGAGGTTTGGTTCAGGCGTCCAGGGATTGCATCGGTTTTTACGCCGAGGCTAGGTACGGCTCATGAGTGAAGTACGTCATCGGCGGTGACAATTACGCGGATGGAGGATTCTGCTGGTACGACGACACGGTGGTCTACTTCTAGAAGTCGGAAGTGTCCTAGTGGTAGGTCTGTTGTTGGTGTCATGTATGAGTCGAATGTTAGGTCTTTGAAGTCAGTGTACTCGTAGGATCAGTATCATTGGTGGCCGATGGCTTTTAGAGTGAGGACGGGTTCGTTGACTTCGTCCATTATGTAGAGGATACGTAGGGATGGGAGGGCAAGTGTGATTAATACGGCAGCTGGTAGGATTGTTCAGATGAGCTCGATTGCTTGAGCGTTAACTGTGTTTGATGTTAGTTTTCCGGTTAGTACTAGGGTTAGGAGGTATAGAACTAGGCTGCAGATAGCCAGGGCGACTATCAGGGCGTGGTCGTGGAATTGTGTTAGTTCTTCTATGATAGGTGATGAGGCGTCTTGGAAAGTGAATTGTGAGTGGTTGGCCATTGGGTGATGAGGGATACAGGGGTCTCACCTGTAATTTAGCCTTGACAAGGCTATGTAATTGTTTTACTAATACCTCTATATGAGAAAGAAGCATAGATGGTTATGCGGTTGGCTTGAAACCAACATATGGGGGTTCGATTCCTTCCTTTCTTGGACTTGGACGAAGGCGGGTTCTTCGAAGGTGTGGTAAGGGGGTGGGCAGCCGTGGATTCATTCGATGTTAGTGCTTGTTAGTTCTGGTTGTAGGACTTTGCGTTTAGATGCGAATGCCTCTCAGATGATGAACACTAGCATGATTACGGCTGTTAGAGAGATTAGGGAGCCTACTGAGGAGATAGTATTTCATAGTGTGTAGGCGTCAGGGTAGTCTGAGTATCGTCGTGGCATGCCAGCTAGGCCTAGGAAATGTTGTGGGAAGAAGGTAAGGTTGACACCTACGAATATTACTCCGAAGTGGATTTTAGCTCATGTTGAGTGGAGTGTATATCCAGTGAATAGGGGGAATCAGTGGGTGAAGCCTGCTAGAATTGCGAATACTGCGCCTATTGATAATACGTAGTGGAAGTGTGCTACTACGTAGTAGGTGTCGTGAAGGGCAATGTCTAGTGAGGAGTTTGCTAGGACGATACCTGTTAGTCCTCCGATAGTAAATAGGAAGATAAAGCCTAAAGCTCATAGCATTGGGGGGTCTCATTTAATGATTCCTCCATGTAAGGTTGCTAGTCAGCTGAATACTTTGATTCCGGTGGGGATGGCAATGATTATGGTAGCGGATGTGAAGTATGCTCGGGTGTCTACGTCCATGCCTACTGTGAATATGTGGTGGGCTCATACGATGAAACCTAGGAATCCGATGGAGAGTATTGCTCATACTATACCCATATAGCCGAATGGTTCTTTTTTTCCTGCGTAGTATGCTACGACGTGTGAGATGATTCCGAATCCTGGAAGGATTAGGATATAAACTTCTGGGTGCCCGAAGAATCAGAAGAGGTGTTGGTACAGTACTGGGTCCCCTCCTCCTGCAGGGTCGAAGAAAGTGGTGTTGAGGTTGCGGTCAGTGAGTAGCATTGTAATACCGGCAGCTAGTACGGGAAGGGATAGTAGGAGGAGAACGGCGGTGATTAGGACGGATCATACGAATAGGGGAGTTTGGTATTGTGTTAGAGCAGGTGGTTTTATGTTGATTGCTGTTGTGATGAAGTTGATTGCCCCCAGGATAGATGAAATTCCTGCGAGGTGAAGAGAGAAGATGGCTAGGTCTACTGAAGCTCCGGCGTGGGCTAGGTTGCCTGCTAGTGGGGGGTAGACGGTTCATCCTGTGCCTACTCCAGCTTCTACTGTAGAGGAGGCTAGGAGGAGGAGGAATGATGGGGGGAGTAGTCAGAAGCTTATGTTGTTTATTCGTGGGAATGCTATGTCTGGGGCTCCAATCATTAGGGGTACTAGTCAGTTTCCGAAACCTCCGATCATGATTGGTATAACTATAAAGAAGATTATCACGAAGGCATGGGCTGTGACGATCACGTTATAAATTTGGTCGTCTCCCAGTAGAGCACCAGGTTGGCCTAGCTCTGCCCGGATAAGGAGGCTTAGGGCGGTACCCACTATTCCGGCTCATGCGCCGAAAATTAGGTATAGGGTACCGATGTCTTTGTGGTTGGTTGAGAAGAGTCATCGGTTAATGAATGTCACAGGTAAGATGGCTGAGTGTGTAAGCGTTAGGCTGTAGTCCTTTTTACAGAGGTTCAATTCCTCTTCTTATCGACTCTGTAGTGAAGTTCATAGTGAGTTGCAAGCTCATTGATGTGCATGTATTGCGCCGGAGTCTTAGGCAGAAGCCTGCTGGTTGGGGCATATAGCTGTTAACTATAGTATTATGGGATCGAGGCCCATCTGTCTAGTGCAGGAGAAAGGTCCTAGCTTAATGAAAGTGCCTGGGTTGCATTCAGGAGATGCAGGGTAGTGTCCTGCGGATCTTAGCAGAAACTAAGAGGGTTTAACTCTTGTTTAAGGCTTTGAAGGCCTTCGGTTTAAGTAATCCTAAGTTTCTTAAATGACCGAGGAGAGTATAGGGGATATGGGGAGGAGTATTGTGGATGCGACTGTCAGGATGGCAATGGAAGTGTTAGTGGGCTTGTGGGTGTGTCATTGTTTTATGTGGTTGGTGGTGTGAGGGGGGAGGGTAATTGTTGCGCAGTATGCAAGGCGGAGGTAGAAGTATAATCCTAGTAGTGAGAGGAGGGAGATTACCACTGCTGTAGGGGCTATGCTTTGTTTAGTTAGTTCTTGGATGATTAGTCATTTGGGCAGGAAGCCTGTCAGTGGTGGAAGGCCTGCAAGGGAGAGTAGCGTTAGTAGTAGTATTGCGTTTAGTGGGGGGTTTTTTGTTCATGTGGTTATTAAGGTGGATAGTTTTAGTGTTTTGTTTGTGTTTAGGACCAGAAACACGGCTGTGGTTATTAGGGCGTAGAGGTAGAAGTTTAGTAGGGTGAGTTTAGGGGCATAAGAGATGATGACGATCATTCAGCCGAGATGAGAGATGGAGGAAAAGGCTAGGATTTTTCGAACTTGTGTCTGGTTTAGTCCTATTCACCCTCCTAGGGCTGCAGAGAGAATAGCCATGCAAGTTAGCAGGTTTGGGTTTAGTGAGTGGGATGTTATGAGGAGCAAGGTAAGTGGTGGTAATTTTATGGCTGTGGATAGAAGTAAGCCGGTGGTCAGTGGAGACCCCTGCAGGACTTCGGGGAATCAAAAGTGGAATGGGGCTAGTCCGAGTTTTATTGCAATGGCCGATGTTAGGATTAGGCACGATAGGGGGTGAGTTAGTTGGGTGATGTCCCATTGTCCGGTGTGCCATGCATTGGTTATGCTGGAGAACAGGAGTAGAGTGGATGCGGCTGCTTGGGTTAGGAAGTACTTGGTTGCGGCCTCGATGGCTCGAGGGTGGTGGGATTTTGAAATAAGAGGGAGGATGGCGAGAGTATTGATTTCGAGGCCGGCTCAGGCCGTAATTCAGTGGTTGCTTGAGATTGTGATGGTTGTTCCTAGGAGTAGGCTTGTGGTGAATATTAGTTTTGCTTGTGGGGTCATTAATAGGGGAAGGAGTTGAACCATCATTTTCGGGGTATGGGCCCGATAGCTTGTTTAGCTTACCCTACTAGGAAGTAATATAAAGGAAGTATGGAGGGTTTTGATCCCTCTAGTGCGGGTTCGATTCCTGCTTTTCTAAGGTGGTAGGAAATGAGAGGACTGGTATACCTCTATGTTCACTTTATCATAGTGACCCTTATGGTGTTCAGGCACATTTCCTGCGTGCCTCAGGTAGGGTGGGAGGCCTGCGTAGCTGATTGGGAGGCTGGTATGCCACAGGCATAGGGCTAGTGTAAGGGGAAGGAAGTTTTTTCATAAAAGGTGCATGAGTTGGTCGTAGCGGAATCGGGGGTAGGAGGCGCGAATTCATAGAAAGCCTGCTGATAGTAGTAGGGTTTCTGTGGCTAGGATTAGCGGGAATAGCTCTTGAGGAGGGTTGAGAAAGCTTGGGTTAAAGAATAGGATGGCAGTTAGTGTGTTTATTAGTATGATGTTGGCGTATTCTGCCAGGAAGAATAGAGCAAAAGGGCCTGCTGCATATTCTACGTTGAAACCTGAGACTAGTTCGGATTCTCCTTCGGTGAGGTCGAATGGGGCGCGGTTTGTTTCGGCAAGTGTGGAGACATATCATATTATAGCCAGGGGTCAGCATGGTAGGATGAGGAAAAGGGGTTCTTGGGCAGTTGCGAAGGTGCTTAGGGTGTAGTTTCCAGTGAGCAGGACTAGGGATAGTAGGATGATTGCTAGAGTGACCTCGTAAGAGATTGTTTGGGCTACTGCTCGTAGTGCGCCGATTAAGGCGTATTTTGAGTTAGACGCCCATCCAGATCAGAGGATGGAGTATACCGCCAGGCTAGATATAGCTAGTAGAAATAGCATGCCTAGGTTGAGGTCTGCGAGGGAGAATGGTAGAGGAAGTGGGGTTCAGATTGAAATTGCGAGTAGAAGGGCTAGTATGGGGGTTATAATGAATAGGAGTGGGGAGGACGTTGATGGACGGATTGGTTCTTTGATGAACAGTTTTACTCCGTCTGCTAAGGGTTGGAGTAAGCCGAATGGGCCGACAATGTTTGGGCCTTTGCGGCCTTGTATATAACTTAGGATTTTGCGTTCTACTAGGGTGAGAAAGGCCACTGCGATTAGAATTGGTAGGGCGTAGGAGAGGATTATGATGATGTTGATTAATAGTGGGTAGTTGTTCATGTTGGTGGGGAGGAGGGAGTAAAGCTAGGGAGAGGATTTGAACCTCTGAATTAAAGGACTTAAGCCTTTTGCATTTGCCGAGCTCTGCCACGCTAGCTGGTCCTTTTCTAGGACGTGGGGTACGTGATAGCCTTTCGTAATTTAGTTGGTTTCATTACTTAGGGCGAAGGCTTGCCTGTAGTATTGGCCTTGCTTTTCCTATCCTTTCGTACTGGGAAGAGCTCATCATAGATAGAAACCGACCTGGATTGCTCCGGTCTGAACTCAGATCACGTAGGACTGTTAATCGTTGAACAAACGAACCCTTAGTAGCGGCTGCACCACTAGGATGTCCTGATCCAACATCGAGGTCGTAAACCTCCCCGTCGATATGGACTCTCGGAGGAGATTGCGCTGTTATCCCTGGGGTAGCTTGGTCCATTGATCAATTATATTGGATCTGGTTGCTATTCGCACGTTGAGAGGTTGCTCTTAGTCTAGATTTTTGGTCCAATGTTTGGAGGTTTCGTTTTGCTCCAAGGTCGCCCCAACCGAAAAAATGCTAGCCAATGACCCTTAGGATAAGTGAGCCCGTGGTGGGTGTGGATGTAATTAGGGGTGGCTGCTGTTTTTGAAGTTCCACAGGGTCTTCTCGTCTTATGGATTTATCCCTGCTTTCGCACAGGGAGATCAATTTCACCGATTGCCTGTAAGAGACAGTTAAGACCTCGTATGGCCATTCATACTAGTCCCGATTTACGGGACAATTGATTGCGCTACCTTTGCACGGTTAGGATACCGCGGCCGTTGAACACACGTCACCGGGCAGGCGTCACCTTCAATACTTGTCCGTTGGTTTGCTGAAGGCTATGTTTTTGGTAAACAGTCGGGCCTTGACATTTGCCTAGTTCCTTTTACAGGTTTTAATCTTTCTTAGTGGACGCTCCTCTGTCGGGTTAACAAGGTGATTAATACTCTGCTTGTTGGATTTGTCGTATATGGGTGTCTTGTTAATAATGTACGGATGTAAGCTTGCGTCGAAGAGGGAGAACCCTGGTTACTCATTCTAGCATTAATTCTCCTATTGTGTTATAGGTTAGCCTGTTAGTGAGGAGGGAGTCATATGGTGTTGATATTTTTAACGTTCTGAGCTTTAACGCACTCTTTGTTGATGGCTGCTTGAGGGCCCACAGTAAGTTAGACATTGGTTATTTATCCGCTCGTGGAGATTGTACTCTTTTTTAAAGGAGCTGTACCTCCTTTAAATAGCCCTTAACTCGCTTCATTAGGGTTCTTGGTTTCCTTGGAGAAGAGTTAAGAGTGAACTTAGATTCGTTTCACAGGCAACCAGCTATCACCCAGCTCGATTGGCTTTTCACCTCTACCTACAAGTCGTCCCACTCTTTTGCAACAGAGACGGGTTCGCTCAATGATAGCTGCTCATAGGTAGCTCGCTTGGGTTTCGGGGAGGCAAACTTAAATTCATTTTGCTTGGTTTTTCTTGCTAGACCATGATGCAAAAGGTACAAGGGTTGATCTTTGCTATTTTTAGCTTAGTTATTTCATTATTATTTCATCTTTCCCTTACGGTACGTGATCTCTATCGCTCCAATGGTGTCTTTTCTATCGCCTATACTGGGACTAGTAAATGCTTTAGTTAAATGAATTAGTAGCTTTGTTATTCCAGGTCATGTCTGTTGGGCTAGAGTTTGGCATCAAGACGGTCTGGTATTATCAGGCATCTTTCAGGTGTAAGCTGAATGCTTTAGTTAAAGCTACGTCTTGGTGTCCTAAGTACACCTTCCGGTACACTTACCTTGTTACGACTTACCTCCTCTTTGGCTGAGCATCTTATTAAGGTATGGGGGGGGGGGGGGCGTTTTGAGGAGGGTGACGGGCGGTATGTACGTGCTCCAGAGCCGGCTTAAAGAGGGCTCGCTTGTCTCTCTTTACTGCTAAATCCGCCTTCCAGGGGCAGTTTCATGCACCTTTGCCGTATGTTCTAGTCTAGAAAATGTAGCCCATTGCTCCCATTCCATGGGCTATACCTTGACCTGTCTTGCTAGCGGGTAAGGCTATTGCGTCCACTGTTGAACCTTCATGGGGGGTGGGCTGGCGACGGCGGTATATAGGCTGTTTTGAGCAAGGAATGGTAAGGTGTAGCGTGGATTATCGATTATAGAACAGGCTCCTCTAGGTGGGTTTGGAGCACCGCCAAGTCCTTAGAGTTTTAAGCGTTAGTGCTCGTAGTTCTCGGGCGGATGCTCCGGTAAGATCGAGCATCAAGATTTAGGGCCAGGCATAGTGGGGTATCTAATCCCAGTTTGGGCCCTGGCTTTCGTGGATTTCAATTGATCGTTAGTCTAAGATTTTCTTTGAATAGAGGCCTTATGGACATCTTGGGCTTATGACAGCTCAGATGTCTTTTAATCTTAGCTACTTGGATAGCATGTGACCACACTTTACGCCGTTATAATGTTGATTTGGGCCTCCTGTATGACCGCGGTGGCTGGCACAGGATTTACCGGCCCTAATTTGCTATGACTAAGTCAAGTTTTCACTCATTGCTTAATGTTAACTACTGCTGAATACCCGTGGGGGCGTGGCAATTGCGAGGCGTCTTGGGCTACAATTGGAGTGTGCCTGATACCCGCTCCTATTGACCTGAGATCAGGGTGCCTAGGGCTTTTCTCACTGGCGCGCGGATACTTGCATGTATATCTCTAGCAACAACCAACAGTAAGGTTAGGACTAAGTCTTTTGTCTTTGGGTGCGTGTGCAGCAGCCATCTTGGCATCTTCAGTGCCATGCTTTATGTAAGCTACAAAGAC